AACTCGCACACACTCCCTTTCCAAAAAAGATCAATACACCAATCACTACACTTAGATTTATTGGATTTGTTGCTAAAATATCGGTATTAACCCCGAAACTCCCGGCAGATGGCCAGTGGCCCAAAGAAACGAAAGAATCGGTTACATTTTTCATATGATCTCCTCTTATATAGACTAAAAAACCGAACAGAGTTATTTTTTTATTACCTCTTTTTCTTCTATTTATTCTATTTGTTTATTTCCTATTTTCAAATCAAGTTAAAGAATATTCGAATTATAAACTACGAGCTGCTCCTTTTGTTTTGTTACAACATTTACCCAAAATGGTTTTCCTTGGACTACGGGAAGGATGAAAGCGAGTTGGTATGTTAATTCTTCACCCGCAAATCAGCCCTTCCCGTAGGTTATTTTCTCAAAAAATACGTAATTGTAGGAGTTTTTTCATTTGGATATAATTCGAAAAAGCAAACGACAAGTCCAAGCCAATAAAATATGAAAAAATAAAACATTTTCATATTTCTAAGATTAAACAAAAGGATTCGCAAATAAAAGTGCTAATGCTACAACCAGTCCATAAATTGTTAAAGCTTCCATAAACGCTAGACTAAGCAATAGAGTGCCTCGTATTTTTCCCTCAGCTTCAGGCTGTCTTGCGATACCCTCTACAGCTTGACCCGCGGCAGTTCCTTGACCAACCCCAGGTCCAATAGAAGCAAGCCCTACAGCCAATCCAGCAGCAATAACAGAAGCGGCAGAAATCAGTGGATTCATGATAAGTTCCTCATACCAAAAAAAAGAAATGGTTAATGATACAATCAACCAATGAATTATGACTTAATTATTCCGTCGCTAGGATTCATCCAGTCGAAATAACTAAGAACTTTGAGTTAAAGTAATATTATTGAATCATCAGAACTACTTATATTTATCTTTTTTGTTTCTATTCGCAGAGTCCTTGTGAACCCATACGACTTTTGCTCTTCCATTTCTTGGTTCCGAACTGTTATTTGTATTATTCCACCCTTTCTTGATTTCATCTGTTTATTAATTCAATTCACAGTCATAATGAAACAGAAGACTTTTATTGACTATTGAAATCCCTATCTCCAATTTCACAGTAATAGAGCAAATTAGTTCATATATAAATAATTATAATAATTTTCTTTTGGTCAATTCTTTCTTGAACAAAAGCAACTGAAACCAGAATTGTTTCGCCCTTTTATTTAATCACACCACATATCATAAACATATACTACAAGAATTCTTATGCAAAATTAAAACTATTCAATATTGAATAATTTGACACAGGCTTACCAACATAAAACGAATACTCATTGAGAGGGTGAAATTAGACGGAAGGGGTTAGGAAAAAGATCCTTTAGATCTCTTTCCTTTCTTTTTACATCTAATATCGTAACTTTTTTTCTATTACTCTAGATTGTATCTAGCCCAAATTGTAGTATATTTCCGAAGTAAATACTATCTTGAGCCGCGCATATGGGCTAAGCTAAAAGAGGCTACTAAGCTAAAAAAAGACTATTTCAATGATGGCCCTCCATGGATTCACCTATATACGCCGCAGCTAAAGTTGCAAAAATAAGAGCTTGAATACCACTTGTAAATAATCCAAGGAACATGACAGGTATAGGAACCACTGAAGGTACTAAAGAAACAAGAACAACAACGACTAATTCATCAGCTAAGATATTCCCGAAAAGTCGAAAACTAAGTGATAAGGGCTTTGTGAAATCTTCTAAGATGTTGATTGGTAAAAGGATTGGAGTTGGCTGAATATATTTCCCGAAATAACTTAATCCCTTTTTGCTAAGACCCGCATAGAAATATGCCACTGACGTAAGTAAAGCCAAAGCTACAGTAGTATTTATATCATTCGTGGGTGCGGCTAACTCTCCATGAGGTAATTGTATTATTTTCCAAGGTAAAAGAGCTCCTGACCAATTAGAAACAAAAATAAATAGAAACATAGTTCCAATAAAAGGAACCCAAGGACCGTACTCTTCGCCAATTTGAGTTTTACTTACATCTCGAATAAATTCAAGAACATATTCGAAGAAATTCTGCCCACCAGTCGGAATAGTTTGTGGGTTACGAGCAGCTATAGCGGCTGAACCTAATAAGATAGCAATTACAACCCAAGAAGTAATAAGTACTTGACCGTGGACCTGGAAACCCCCTATTTGCCAATAGAAATGTTGGCCTACCTCCACACCGGATATATCGTATAACCCCTTTTTTAGTGTGTTGATGGAACATGATAGAACGTTCATATTGACCTCTAAAAAAAATCAAACTTTAAACAAAATTTTTTTGATTCAACCACCTCTTTGCCTACTTGAATCGGATATTTTGAATACTAACTATAACTAATTACATAATATCCCATTTTATTTCTTTTTTAGAATTAATTTAATAAAAAAGAGTAAGCTATTCCCGAAATCTATGGGACTTCCGAAGTAAGTTATTTATATTATTAATCAAGGATTTCTTATATAGCTAGAACGCCCTTCACAAATTGCGAATACTAATTTGTTAAGAATTAATCGGATTGAAGATATAGCGTCATCATTTGCTGGAATCGAAATATCTGCGATATCGGGGTCACAATTTGTATCGATTAAACAAATTGTTGGAATTCCCAAAGTGATACACTCTCGCAAGGCCGTATATTCTTCGTGCTGATCGACGATGATTACAATATCGGGTAACCCTGTCATATATTTAATTCCGCCCAGATATGTTTGCAAGCGAGATAATTGTCTTTTCAGCATAGCTTCATCTCTTTTCGGAAGACGATTGAATTTCCCTGTTTTTTGTTCCATTCTTAAGTCCCGGAACTTATAAAGCCTGGTTTCAGTAGTGGACCAATTCGTTAACATACCGCCAAGCCATTTTTTATTAACATAATGACACCGGGCCCTTATTGCAGCCCACGCTACTGAATCAGCTGCTTTATTTTTGGTACCAACAATTAAGAATTGTTTTCCCCTACTTGCCGCATCAAAAATCAAATCACAAGCTTCTGATAAAAAACGGGCAGTTTTAGTAAGATTTATAATATGAATACCTTTACGCTTTGCAGAAATATAAGGTGCCATTTTTGGATTCCATTTCCTAGTACCATGGCCAAAATGAACTCCTGCCTCCATCATCTCTTCCAAACAGATGTTCCAATATCTTCTTGTCATTTCTCCCCACACCCTCTTTCTTTTTTTGAAAAAAAAAAAAGAAAGAGGGAACCCTGACTGAACTGAAATAAATAATTGTTCCGACGGAACTTTCTCTTCTACCGTAGATTGGCCATAGATAGACAACCAAAACTTTTTATTCATTATTATCTTTTCATTATTTTTTTAATTACCAAATCAATTATTAATAAAGATAGTAATAATAAAGATAGTGAATAGTGAAAAGGATGAATCCGCTCTTAGGAGTCATTATTAAAGATTAAATCCTATAAATGATTGTTTTAGTGTATCATTCTTTGATAAGGGACGAATCCAAAAATTTTCTATGGTGGAACAAAATATCTCGCATTTCCCCCCCGAATAGATTCTTTTTTGTTTCCAAAGGAATGCTGTTATGTTGTTTTGAAGTTGAAGGGTATACTAATCCTTTGAATCCGGTACCAACAGGTACCATCCCCCCCAAAACAACGTTCTCTTTCAGACCCTTCAACCAATCAATACGGCCCCGGAGAGCCGCCCTTGCTAAAACCCGAGCAGTTTCTTGAAAACTCGCCTCAGATATGAAACTTTGAGTATTGAGCGATGCTCTTGTTATTCCCAATAAGATGGCTCGGTAACAGATCGCTTCTTCTAAAGCGAGCCCCATTCGTTCCGCTCGTAACAATCCAATTAGTTCTCCGGGTGAAAAAACATTAGACATTCCATCTTCTGAAACCAAAACCTTTGATGTTATTTGACGTACAATAATTTCTATATGCCTATTATGAATCCGCACCCCCTGGGATCGATAAACTTTTTGTATCTTATTAACCAAAGAGATACGGCTTTGCACTATAGTTAGTTCAGCACCAATCAAAAATCCCCAGGGAATTCCAAGAATTCTTGTTATACATTCGTTCCAAACCGCAATCCTTTTTTCTAGATTCATCGATATTGAATCGATCGAACGCATTTCTAATACCTGTTCTACTTTTGGAAGACCTTGCGTTATATCACCAGATCTCGATTTTTCATAAAAAAATGTAACTAAAGTTTCTCCTTCGTAAAGGATTTCCCCATAATGGCCATGAACAGTTGCTCCCGGGGTGGCCAAAAAAGGCTTTGCGGATCGTATTACTATAGAGTCAACTTGAACAAGTATAACTTGACCCGATTTTAGGCGGGGTCTTTTTTTGGCTATACATACATTTTCACAAATCAACTGCCCAAGACTCATTATTGTAGATGTCTTTTCATAAAAATTATGATCGAGAAAATACCAATTCAAATGGAATGGATTCAAAAAAATATTACTAGAGAGGTCGGGATTATAAATTTTCCCATGTTCATCCATTAAATAATATTTAATTATTTGAAACGTTTGTTTTAAATTGTCAAGTTGTAAATAGTTAGTTATCAATATATGATTATGAGTTAATAAATGATAAAATGAATAACAATTCGCAATAGGAAAGGCTGTTCCTAAGGGGCCCAACGAATTCCTAATTGGAATTCGAGGATTTTTGTGAATTGATTCTTTTATCACACTGTGATTTTTTACCGGACCCATTCGAAAACTATTGGATGATGATAAAAGAATCAACGATTGGCATTCCTTATTTCTATTCAACAATGTATGAATAGTTCCTTGATTTTGTTGAATTCTTGCTTTGGAATAGATGGAAGAAAAGGGATTGATATTGGTACAATCTGATCCATTATCAGAGAATAATCCTGAATCAGACGGATCATTCCTTTTTCTGATATACGAAATAGGAAATTTCAATAAGTCAATTCTTAAGAAATGTCGAATCA